GCTAGTGTAGCTTAATTTAAAGCATGGCACTGAAGATGCTAAGATGAAAATTAATTTTTTTCCGCAAGCATGTAAGGTTTGGTCCTAGCCTTAGTGTTAATTGTAACTAGAATTATACATGCAAGTTTCAGCTCTCCCGTGAGAATGCCCTAATTATTCTATTAAATAACTAGGAGCAGGTATCAGGCACACGTACACGTAGCCCAAGACATCTTGCTAAGCCACACCCCCAAGGGATCTCAGCAGTAATAAACATTGACTTCATAAGCGTAAGCTTGACTCAGTTAAAGTTAACAGAGTTGGTTAATCTCGTGCCAGCCACCGCGGTTATACGAGTAACTCACATTAACACATCCCGGCGTAAAGAGTGATTAAAGAACGACCTTTAACTACTAAAGTTAAGACCTCATAAAACTGTTATACGTATCCATGAATGGAATAAACAACAACGAAAGTGACTTTATAAATCAAGGAACCTTGATGTCACGACAGTTGGGACCCAAACTAGGATTAGATACCCTACTATGCCCAACCACAAACTTAAACAATCATCCCACTATATTGTTCGCCAGAGTACTACAAGCGCTAGCTTAAAACCCAAAGGACTTGGCGGTATCCCATACCCACCTAGAGGAGCCTGTTCTATAACCGATAATCCCCGTTCAACCTCACCACTTCTTGCCATTACCGTCTATATACCGCCGTCGTCAGCCCACCCTGTGAAGGACCAAAAGTAAGCAAAAAGAATAAAACTCCAAAACGTCAGGTCGAGGTGTAGCAAATGAAGTGGAAAGAAATGGGCTACATTTTTTCCCAAAAACATACGAATGGTAAACTGAAAACACACCTAAAGGTGGATTTAGCAGTAAGAGGAGATCAGAATACTCCCCTGAAATCGGCTCTGGGATAAGCACACACCGCCCGTCACTCTCCTCAAAAACAACCTATCCTTTCCATAAATACATTTCTTCAACAAGAGGAGGCAAGTCGTAACATGGTAAGTGTACTGGAAAGTGCACTTGGAATCAAAATGTAGCTAAATTAGCAAAGCACCTCCCTTACACCGAGAAGATATCCGTGCAATTCGGATCACTTTGAACCTTAAAGCTAGCCTACACACCAATTCAACTAGACCTTATAAATCTAATCCATATTTTAACTTCAAACCAAAACATTCTCAACCTTCCAGTATGGGTGACAGAACAATAACTCCAGCGCAATAGCCTATGTACCGCAAGGGAAAGCTGAAAAAGAAATGAAACAAATCATTAAAGTACTAAAAAGCAGAGATTATACCTCGTACCTTTTGCATCATGATTTAGCTAGAAAAACTAGGCAAAAAGATCTTAAGTCTACCTCCCCGAAACTAAACGAGCTACTCCGAAGCAGCACTATAGAGCTAACCCGTCTCTGTGGCAAAAGAGTGGGAAGACTTCCGAGTAGCGGTGAAAAGCCTACCGAGTTTAGTGATAGCTGGTTACCCAAGAAAAGAACTTTAGTTCTGCATTAATTTTTATTATCTAAACAAGACTTACTCGTCAAAGAAATCTATAAGAATTAATAGTTATTTAGAAGAGGTACAACCCTTCTAAACCAAGATACAACTTTTTAAGGTGGGAAATGATCATAATTATTAAGGTTACCATCTCAGTGGGCCTAAAAGCAGCCACCTGTTAAGTAAGCGTCGCAGCTCTAATCTAATAATTAAACCTCTAATTTAGATATTCATTCACAACCCCCTTTATCCTATTGGGTTATTTTATATTTATATAAAAGAACTTATGCTAAAATGAGTAATAAAGAGAACAAATCTCTCCCGACACAAGTGTATGTCAGAAAGAATTAAATCACTGATAATTAAACGACCCCAAACTGAGGTTATTATATCACTTAATCAATAACTAGAAAACCCTATTTTTCTACCCGTTATCCCTACACAGGAGTGTCATCAGGAAAGATTAAAAGAAAATAAAGGAACTCGGCAAACACAAACTCCGCCTGTTTACCAAAAACATCGCCTCTTGATAAACCATAAGAGGTCCCGCCTGCCCTGTGATAACATTTAACGGCCGCGGTATTTTGACCGTGCAAAGGTAGCGTAATCACTTGTCTTTTAAATGAAGACCTGTATGAAAGGCATCACGAGAGTTTAACTGTCTCTATTTTCCAATCAATGAAATTGATCTATTCGTGCAGAAGCGAATATAACAACATTAGACGAGAAGACCCTATGGAGCTTCAAACACTTAAATTAATTATGTAACCATCCACTTCCCAGGATATAAACAAAATATACAATACTTCTAATTTAACTGTTTTTGGTTGGGGTGACCAAGGGGAAAAATAAATCCCCCTCATCGATTGAGTACTAAGTACTTAAAAATTAGAACAACAATTCTAATTAATAAAACATTTATCGAAAAATGACCCAGGATTTCCTGATCAATGAACCAAGTTACCCTAGGGATAACAGCGCAATCCTTTCTCAGAGTCCCTATCGAAGAAAGGGTTTACGACCTCGATGTTGGATCAGGACATCCTAATGGTGCAACCGCTATTAAGGGTTCGTTTGTTCAACGATTAATAGTCCTACGTGATCTGAGTTCAGACCGGAGAAATCCAGGTCAGTTTCTATCTATGAATACACTTTTCCCAGTACGAAAGGACCGGAAAAGTAGGGCCAATGCCACTAGCACGCCCTATTTTCATCTATTGAATAAAACTAAAATAGATAAGAAAAGATCACCTAGTGCCCAAAAAAAGGGTTGTTGAGGTGGCAGAGCCTGGTAAATGCAAAAGACCTAAGTCCTTTAATCCAGAGGTTCAAATCCTCTCCTCAATTATGCTCCAACCCATTCTACTCTACTTAATTAATCCTCTTGCCTACATTATCCCAATCCTCCTAGCCACAGCCTTCCTTACATTAATTGAACGAAAAATCCTCGGCTACATACAATTTCGTAAAGGTCCAAACATTGTCGGACCTTACGGTCTACTCCAACCCATTGCTGATGGCCTAAAACTTTTTATTAAAGAACCCGTCCGCCCATCAATATCCTCCCCATTTCTATTTTTAATCACCCCCACAATAGCTCTAACACTAGCCTTACTCATATGAATACCTCTTCCTCTCCCACACTCAATCATCAACCTCAACCTAGGCCTATTATTCATTTTAGCAATCTCAAGCCTCACTGTCTACACCATTCTAGGATCAGGATGAGCATCCAACTCAAAATATGCTCTAATAGGAGCATTACGTGCCGTAGCACAAACCATCTCATATGAAGTAAGCTTAGGCCTCATTCTCCTATCAATAATTGTATTCGCCGGAGGATTCACTCTCCACACATTCAACCTAGCCCAAGAAACTATCTGACTCCTAATCCCAGGCTGACCATTAGCTCTAATATGATACATCTCAACCCTAGCAGAAACTAACCGAGCTCCATTTGACTTAACAGAAGGAGAATCAGAACTAGTATCAGGATTTAACATTGAATATGCAGGAGGTCCATTTGCACTATTCTTCCTAGCCGAATACACTAATATCCTACTAATAAACACTCTATCAGTTATTTTATTCATAGGAACCTCCTACAACCCCCTCTTCCCACAAATCTCAACACTCAGCCTCATAATAAAAGCCACATTACTAACATTCATCTTCCTATGAATTCGAGCATCCTACCCTCGCTTCCGCTATGATCAACTCATACACTTAGTCTGAAAAAACTTCCTACCTCTCACCCTAGCAATTATCTTATGACATATAGCCCTTCCTCTCGCTACATCAAGCCTTCCCCCAATTACTTAAGGAAGTGTGCCTGAATTAAAGGACCACTTTGATAGAGTGGTTAATGAAAGTTAAAATCTTTCCACTTCCTTCTAGAAAAATAGGACTCGAACCTACATCTAAGAGATCAAAACCCTTCGTGTTTCCTATTACACTATTCCCTAGTAAAGTCAGCTAATAAAGCTTTTGGGCCCATACCCCAACCATGTTGGTTAAAATCCTTCCTTTACTAATGAACCCTACCGTATTAACTATCCTGATTTCAAGTTTAGGTCTAGGAACTACCCTTACATTTATTGGATCACATTGACTCCTAGTATGAATAGGTCTTGAAATTAATACCTTAGCCATTATCCCTCTCATAATCCGTCAACATCACCCACGAGCAGTAGAAGCCACCACAAAATATTTCATTACCCAAGCAACTGCCTCTACCTTACTACTATTTGCTAGCATCACAAATGCTTGAACTTCAGGCGAATGAAGTTTAACTGAAATAATTAACCCAACTTCTGCCACACTAGCATTAACTGCACTTGCCCTAAAAATTGGCCTTGCACCACTACACTTTTGATTACCCGAAGTCCTCCAAGGCTTAGATCTTACCACAGGACTCATCCTATCAACTTGACAAAAACTAGCTCCATTCGCTATCCTACTCCAACTTTATCCTCTACTTAACCCTAACCTACTATTATCCCTTGGAATTCTCTCAACAATTATTGGAGGATGAGGAGGACTTAACCAAACACAACTACGAAAAATCCTAGCCTACTCATCAATTGCAAACCTCGGATGAATAATCACAATCCTACATTATGCTCCCAACCTAACCTTACTCAATCTCATTCTATATATCATCATAACACTTACAACCTTCCTCCTATTCAAAACCTTCAACTCAACCAAAATTAATTCAATCGCCTCATCATCAACTAAATCTCCACTTCTATCTATCATTACCCTATTAACCCTCCTTTCCCTAGGAGGGTTACCCCCACTTTCCGGATTCATACCTAAATGACTAATCCTTCAAGAACTAACAAAACAAAGTCTATTTATCCCAGCCACTATCATAGCCATCATAGCCCTTCTCAGCCTATTCTTTTACCTACGTTTATGTTATGCTACAACACTAACCATAAACCCCAACCCAACTAACATATCATCATCTTGACGAACAAAACCTAACCACCCCACCCTCATCCTATTAGCCTCAACAACCCTATCCATCCTCCTTCTCCCCTTAACACCCACAATCTTTATACTCACCCCATAGAAATTTAGGTTAACAACAGACCAAAAGCCTTCAAAGCTTTAAGTAGAAGTGAAAATCCTCTAATTTCTGCTAAGACTTGCAAGACTTTATCTCACATCTTCTGAATGCAACTCAGATGCTTTAATTAAGCTAAAACCTTCTAGACAGGCAGGCCTCGATCCTACAAAATCTTAGTTAACAGCTAAGCGTTTAATCCAACGAACTTCTATCTAAGCTTTCTCCCGCCGCCACAGACAAAGGCGGGAGAAAGCCCCGGGAGGGAACTAACCTCCGTCTTCGGATTTGCAATCCAACGTAAACAGCTACTTCAAGGCTTTGATAAGAAGAGGATTCTGACCTCTGTAAACGGAGCTACAATCCGCCGCTTAATCTCAGCCATCTTACCTGTGGCAATTAATCGTTGACTATTCTCTACCAACCACAAAGATATTGGCACCCTTTACCTAATTTTTGGTGCATGAGCAGGTATAGTTGGAACAGCCCTAAGTCTCCTAATTCGGGCTGAACTTGGACAACCTGGATCACTTTTAGGAGATGATCAGATTTATAATGTAATCGTAACCGCTCACGCTTTTGTAATAATCTTTTTCATGGTTATACCAATTATAATTGGTGGTTTCGGAAATTGGTTAGTTCCCTTAATAATTGGTGCACCAGATATAGCCTTCCCACGAATAAATAACATAAGTTTCTGACTTCTTCCACCATCATTTCTTCTTCTCCTCGCCTCTGCTGGAGTAGAAGCTGGAGCAGGTACTGGTTGAACAGTCTATCCTCCACTAGCTAGCAATCTAGCACATGCTGGACCATCTGTTGATTTAGCTATTTTTTCTCTTCACTTAGCTGGTGTTTCATCAATTTTAGCTTCAATTAATTTTATTACAACTATTATTAACATAAAACCACCAGCCATTTCCCAATATCAAACACCATTATTCGTTTGATCTATTCTTGTAACCACTATTCTTCTTCTCCTTTCACTTCCAGTTCTTGCAGCAGGGATTACAATATTACTTACAGACCGTAACCTTAATACCACATTTTTTGACCCTGCAGGTGGAGGAGACCCTATCCTTTATCAACATTTATTTTGATTTTTTGGTCATCCTGAAGTCTATATTTTAATCCTACCTGGCTTCGGAATAATCTCACATGTAGTAGCTTACTATTCAGGTAAAAAAGAACCATTCGGATATATGGGTATAGTTTGAGCAATAATAGCAATTGGCCTACTTGGTTTCATTGTATGAGCCCATCATATATTCACAGTAGGAATAGATGTAGATACTCGAGCCTACTTCACCTCTGCGACAATAATTATCGCTATTCCCACAGGTGTTAAAGTCTTTAGCTGACTAGCAACCCTTCACGGAGGGTCTATTAAATGAGATACTCCCCTACTCTGAGCTTTAGGTTTTATCTTCCTTTTTACAGTAGGTGGTCTAACAGGAATTGTCTTAGCTAACTCCTCATTAGACATTGTTCTTCATGATACTTACTATGTAGTAGCTCACTTCCACTATGTTCTTTCAATAGGAGCAGTATTCGCCATTATGGCAGGCTTTATTCATTGATTCCCTCTAATCTCCGGTTTCACTCTCCATCCAACCTGAACAAAAATCCAATTTACAGTTATATTTATTGGAGTAAATTTAACCTTCTTCCCTCAACATTTCCTAGGCCTTGCAGGCATGCCACGACGATATTCAGATTATCCAGACGCATATACCCTATGAAACGCAATCTCATCAATTGGCTCCCTAATTTCTCTCGTTGCTGTAATTATATTACTATTCATCATTTGAGAAGCATTCGCTTCAAAACGAGAAGTATTATCCGTTGAACTTCCACATACAAATGTAGAATGACTTCACGGTTGCCCTCCCCCTTATCACACCTACGAAGAACCAGCATTTGTTCAAGTCCAACGACCCTCTTTTTAACAAGAAAGGAAGGAATTGAACCCCCATATGCTGGTTTCAAGCCAGCCACATCACCACTCTGTCACTTTCTTTATAAGATACTAGTAAAATATATTACACTGCCTTGTCGGGACAGAATTGTAAGTTAAACTCTTACGTATCTTATTTTATAATGGCACACCCCTCACAATTAGGATTCCAAGATGCAGCCTCCCCAGTTATGGAAGAACTTATTCACTTTCACGACCACACATTAATAATTGTATTCTTAATCAGCACCCTAGTCCTTTACATCATTACAGCAATAGTTACAACTAAACTTACAAACAAATACATTCTTGACTCCCAAGAAATCGAAATCGTTTGAACCATCCTACCTGCTATTATCCTCATTATAATCGCTCTCCCATCACTACGAATTCTATACCTCATAGACGAAATCAATGATCCACATCTAACTATTAAAGCTATAGGCCATCAATGATACTGAAGTTATGAATATACAGATTATGAAGACCTAGGATTTGACTCTTACATAATTCAAACCCAAGACCTGACCCCAGGTCAATTCCGCTTATTAGAAACAGACCACCGTATAGTAGTACCCATAGAATCACCTATCCGAGTTCTAGTATCAGCAGAAGACGTACTACACTCATGAGCTGTACCAGCCCTAGGCGTAAAAATAGACGCTGTTCCAGGACGACTTAACCAAACCGCCTTCATTGTCTCACGCCCTGGTGTTTATTATGGCCAATGTTCAGAAATCTGCGGCGCTAATCACAGTTTTATACCCATCGTAGTAGAAGCAGTTCCTTTAGAACACTTCGAAGCCTGATCTTCATCAATACTAGAAGAAGCCTCATTAAGAAGCTAAACTGGGCCTAGCATTAGCCTTTTAAGCTAAACATTGGTGACTCCCAACCACCCTTAATGATATGCCTCAATTAAATCCCAACCCATGATTTTTAATCTTATTATTCTCATGAATTATCTTTCTTACTATTCTACCAAATAAAATCATAAATCATCTATTCAACAATGATCCAACTTTAAAAAGTACAGAAAAACCTAAACCCAACCCCTGAAATTGACCATGATTATAAGCTTTTTTGATCAATTCTTAAGTCCATCACTTATCGGAATCCCTCTCATCGCCCTAGCAATCTTAATTCCATGATTAACCTTTCCAACTCCAACTAATCGATGATTAAATAACCGACTAATCACCCTACAAGCCTGATTCATTAACCGCTTCGTTTATCAACTCATACAACCAATTAACCTTGGAGGACATAAATGAGCTATACTACTAACAGCCCTAATACTATTCTTAATTACTATTAACCTCTTAGGTCTCCTCCCATATACATTTACCCCTACAACACAACTCTCTTTAAACATGGCATTTGCTCTTCCACTATGGCTTACAACTGTATTAATTGGTATATTAAACCAGCCCACAATTGCATTAGGCCACCTTCTTCCAGAAGGAACACCAACTCCTCTAATTCCAATTCTTATTATTATCGAAACTATCAGCCTATTTATTCGACCATTAGCTTTAGGAGTTCGACTAACTGCTAACCTAACAGCAGGCCACCTCCTAATACAATTAATTGCTACCGCAGCATTCGTTCTCTTAACTATTATACCAACCGTAGCCTTACTAACTTCTACAATTCTATTCTTACTAACAATTCTAGAAGTAGCCGTAGCAATAATCCAAGCATACGTATTCGTCCTCCTACTAAGCCTATATTTACAAGAAAACGTATAATGGCTCACCAAGCACATGCATATCACATAGTTGACCCAAGCCCATGACCCCTAACAGGAGCTACTGCTGCCCTTCTTATGACATCAGGTCTAGCCATCTGATTCCATTTCCATTCACTTCTCCTCCTCTATTTAGGATTAACCCTTCTTTTCCTAACAATAATTCAATGGTGACGTGACGTTATTCGAGAAGGAACATTCCAAGGCCATCACACTCCTCCTGTACAAAAAGGCCTCCGTTATGGAATAATTTTATTCATCACATCAGAAGTTTTTTTCTTCCTAGGCTTTTTCTGAGCCTTTTACCACTCCAGCCTTGCACCAACCCCCGAACTAGGCGGATGTTGACCACCAACAGGAATTATTCCCCTAGACCCATTCGAAGTCCCACTCTTAAACACTGCAGTACTCTTAGCTTCAGGAGTAACCGTAACTTGAGCTCACCATAGCTTAATAGAAGGTAACCGAAAAGAAGCAATCCAAGCCCTCACCCTAACCATTATTCTAGGAGTTTACTTTACATCCCTTCAAGCTATAGAATATTACGAAGCACCATTCACTATCGCCGACGGAGTTTACGGAACAACATTTTATGTTGCTACAGGATTCCACGGCCTCCATGTTATCATCGGTTCAACATTCTTAGCAATTTGTCTTATACGACAAATCCAATATCACTTTACATCAGAACATCATTTCGGCTTTGAAGCCGCAGCATGATACTGACATTTTGTAGATGTAGTGTGACTATTTCTTTATGTATCCATCTATTGATGAGGCTCATAATTGCTTTTCTAGTATAAATTAGTACAAGTGATTTCCAATTACTTAATCTTGGTTAAAACCCAAGGAAAAGTAATGAACCTCATCATGTCGTCTGTCGCGACCACGGCCCTGATTTCCCTAATCCTCGCTTTAATTGCATTTTGATTACCATCATTAAACCCAGATAATGAAAAATTATCCCCATATGAATGTGGTTTTGACCCACTAGGAAACGCCCGCCTCCCCTTTTCCCTACGCTTTTTCCTAGTAGCAATCCTATTTCTCCTATTCGACCTAGAAATTGCTCTTTTATTACCACTACCTTGAGGAAACCAACTACTAACACCACTCTCTACACTTCTTTGAGCAACAATCATTCTAATCCTACTCACCTTAGGTCTCATCTACGAATGATCCCAAGGAGGACTTGAATGAGCAGAATAGATGTTTAGTCCAAATTAAGACCGCTAATTTCGACTTAGCAAATTATGGTGAAAATCCATAAACATCTTATGTCCCCTATATATTTCAGCTTCACCTCAGCATTCATCCTAGGTTTAATAGGCCTTGCATTTAACCGTTCACATCTTTTATCCGCCCTCCTATGTCTTGAAGGTATAATACTCACCCTATTTATCGCTACTGCTATCTGATCCATAACATTAAATTCCACCTCTAGCTCCATTGTCCCTATAATCCTCCTAACATTCTCAGCCTGCGAAGCTAGCGCAGGACTAGCTATCTTAGTCGCTGCTTCTCGCTCACATGGCTCCGACAAACTACAAAACCTCAACCTCCTCCAATGTTAAAAATTTTAATTCCAACAATTATACTATTCCCCACTACCTGATTCTCCCACAAAAAATGACTATGAACCACTACCTCTATCCATAGTCTCCTTATTGCCACAGCAAGTCTATTCTGATTCAAATGAAACTCAGACATCGGCTGAGACTTTTCCAACCAATATTTAGCCATCGACCCCTTATCCACTCCACTACTTATTCTCACATGCTGACTCCTTCCACTAATAATCCTAGCTAGCCAAAACCATATTTCCCCAGAACCCCTAACCCGACAACGAACTTACATTTCCCTTCTAATCTCCTTACAATTCTTCCTCATCATAGCCTTCTCTGCAACAGAAATAATTTTATTCTATATTATATTTGAAGCCACACTCATCCCAACACTCATTATCATTACACGATGAGGCAACCAAACAGAACGCTTAAATGCAGGAACCTACTTCTTATTTTATACTCTAATTGGATCCCTTCCATTACTCATTGCTCTACTATCCATACAAAACAACCTTGGCACCCTCTCAATATTTATTATCCAACATTCTCAACACATTAACCTTTATTCATGAGCAGACAAATTCTGATGAACTGCTTGTATTATCGCCTTTCTTGTCAAAATACCACTCTATGGGGTCCACCTCTGACTACCAAAAGCCCACGTCGAAGCTCCAATCGCCGGCTCAATAATCCTAGCTGCCGTTCTACTAAAACTAGGAGGCTACGGAATAATACGAATTATTATCATACTTAATCCCCTTACTAAAGAAATAGCCTACCCATTCCTAATCTTAGCTATTTGAGGCATCGTAATAACTAGCTCTATTTGTTTACGACAAACAGACTTAAAATCTCTTATCGCTTACTCCTCAGTTAGCCATATAGGCCTTGTCGCAGCAGCCATCCTAATCCAAACTCCATGAAGTTTCGCAGGGGCAACAACATTAATAATTGCCCATGGCCTAATTTCATCAGCCTTATTCTGCTTAGCCAACACTAACTATGAACGCATCCACAGCCGAACCCTCCTTCTAGCCCGAGGAATTCAAATTATTCTCCCACTTATAGCAACCTGATGATTCCTCACTAACCTTGCCAACCTCGCCCTACCTCCATCCCCAAACCTCATAGGAGAACTTTTTATCATTACATCATTATTTAACTGATCCAACTGAACCTTAATTCTTACAGGCTCCGGAGTATTAATCACAGCATCATACTCTCTCTACATATTCCTTATAACTCAACGAGGAATAACACCTAACCACCTCCTCTCACTTAGTCCCTCCCATACACGAGAACATCTCCTCCTTAGCCTCCACATCACACCCGTACTATTACTAATCCTTAAACCAGAACTTATCTGAGGCTGAACATTCTGTATTTATAGTTTAATTAAAACATTAGATTGTGGTTCTAAAGACAAAAGTTAAAATCTTTTTACTTACCGAGAGAGGTCCGGGACACGAAGACCTGCTAATTCTTCTTATCATGGTTCAAATCCATGACTCACTCAGCTCCTGAAAGATAACAGTAATCTATTGGTCTTAGGAACCAAAAACTCTTGGTGCAACTCCAAGCAAGAGCTATGAACATTATCTTTAACTCATCCTTCCTTTTAATTTTCATCATCCTCGCCTTCCCATTAATCTCCTCTCTCTCACCCAAAGAACTTAAACCAAACTGATCATCCTTATACGTAAAAACTGCCGTAAAAATCTCCTTCTTCATTAGCTTAATCCCTTTATTTATCTTTCTCGACCAAGGTTTAGAATCAATCACCACCAACTGAAACTGAATAAACATAGGCCCATTTGACATTAACATAAGCTTCAAATTTGACTTATATTCAATCATCTTCACACCTGTAGCTTTATACGTTACCTGATCCATTCTCGAATTTGCTCTCTGATACATACACTCTGACCCTAACATAAATCGCTTCTTTAAATATCTCCTACTATTCTTAATCTCAATAATCATCCTAGTTACTGCCAACAATATGTTTCAATTATTCATTGGTTGGGAAGGAGTTGGAATTATATCCTTCTTACTCATTGGCTGATGATATAGCCGAGCAGATGCTAATACAGCAGCACTACAAGCCGTCATCTATAATCGAATCGGCGACATCGGACTAATCCTAAGTATAACCTGACTAGCCACCAACCTCAACTCATGAGAAATTCACCAACTCTTTATCCTATCAAAAAACAAAGACTTAACCCTACCACTTCTCGGTCTTGTATTAGCCGCAGCCGGTAAATCAGCACAATTTGGCCTACACCCATGACTACCTTCAGCCATAGAAGGTCCTACACCAGTATCAGCATTACTCCATTCAAGTACAATAGTTGTAGCAGGCATCTTCCTCTTAATCCGCCTTCACCCTCTTATCCAAGACAACAAACTAATTTTAACAACCTGCCTATGTTTAGGAGCACTTACCACTCTCTTCACAGCTACATGTGCTCTAACCCAAAACGATATCAAAAAAATTGTTGCTTTCTCAACATCAAGCCAACTAGGATTAATAATAGTCACTATTGGCCTTAATCAACCCCAACTAGCCTTCCTTCATATCTGTACCCACGCCTTCTTCAAAGCAATGCTCTTCCTCTGCTCCGGATCAATTATTCACAGTCTTAACGACGAACAAGACATTCGAAAAATAGGAGGCCTTCACAAACTCCTACCATTTACCTCAACCTCCCTAACAATTGGTAGCCTAGCCCTCACAGGCATACCATTCCTATCAGGCTTCTTCTCAAAAGACGCCATCATTGAATCCATAAACACTTCCCACTTAAACGCCTGAGCCCTAATCCTTACCCTCGTAGCAACATCCTTTACAGCCATCTACAGCCTCCGTCTCATTTTCTTTGCATTAATAAACTATCCCCGATTCAACACACTCTCCCCAATTAACGAAAACAACCCATCAGTAATCAACCCCATCAAACGCCTTGCTTACGGAAGCATTATTGCTGGTCTAATTATTACCCTTAACCTTACCCCAACAAAAACCCAAATCATAACTATACAACCCTTACTCAAACTATCTGCCCTCTTAATCACAATTATAGGCCTCCTCCTAGCCCTCGAACTTACCAACCTTACCAACTCTCATTTCAAAATTAACCCCATACTCCACCCCCACCACTTCTCCAACATACTAGGTTATTTCCCCCCTATTATTCACCGACTCCTCCCAAAAACCGGCCTTAACTGAGCCCAACATATCTCAACACACCTAATCGACCTAACCTGAAGCGAAAAAATTGGACCCAAAAGTAACCTTATCCAACAAACACCTCTTATTAAACTATCCACTAAACCCCAACAAGGTTTCATCAAAACCTATCTAACACTCCTATTTCTAACATTAACCCTAATCACCCTAATCATCTCCACCTAACTACTCGCAAAGCACCCCAAGACAAACCTCGAGTCAACTCTAACACCACAAACAAAGTTAATAACAATACCCAACCCCCCAATACTAACATTCAACCTCCATCAGAATACAACAAAGCAACCCCCCAAAAATCTCCCCGCACTATATCCAAATCACTCATTTCCTCCATCCCAGTTCAATATGACCCTCATCCCTCAACCATATAATATTTACCAACCACAAATAATCCTACTAAATAAAAACCAACATACAACAATACCGATCAATCTCCCCACGCTTCCGGATAAGGCTCCGCAGCAAGAGCTGCAGTATAAGCAAAAACCACCAACATTCCCCCCAAATAAATTAAAAACAAAACTAATGACATAAAAGACCCACCATGTCCTACTAACAAACCACATCCAACCCCTGCAGCAGTAACTAAACCTAAAGCAGCGTAATAAGGAGAAGGATTAGATGCTACACCCATTAAACCTAAAATTAAACCAATTATTATTACAAACATAAAATATACCATTATTCCTACCTGGACTCTAACCAAGACTAATAACTTGAAAAACTATCGTTGTTCATTCAACTATAAGAACTAATGGCCACTAACATTCGAAAAACCCACCCACTCCTAAAAATCATAAATCACGCCCTAGTTGACCTACCTGCTCCATCTAACATTTCACTATGATGAAATTTCGGCTCACTTCTAGGACTATGTTTAATTATCCAAATCCTCACAGGACTCTTTCTAGCTATACATTACACTGCAGACATTTCCATAGCCTTCTCCTCAGTAGTCCATATTTGTCGTGACGTCAACTATGGCTGACTTATTCGTAACATCCATGCTAATGGAGCTTCACTATTCTTTATTTGCGTCTACCTCCATATTGCTCGAGGGTTATACTACGGTTCCTACCTTTATAAAGAAACATGAAACATCGGCGTAATTCTCCTCTTCCTACTAATAGCAACAGCCTTTGTCGGCTACGTCCTACCATGAGGACAAATATCCTTCTGAGGGGCTACAGTCATTACCAACCTTCTATCCGCCTTTCCTTATATTGGAGACATACTAGTACAATGAATCTGAGGGGGTTTCTCAGTAGATAATGCCACCCTCACACGCTTCTTCGCCTTCCACTTCCTACTCCCATTCCTAATCTTAGCATTAACAGTCATTCACCTCCTTTTCCTCCATGAAACAGGCTCCAACAACCCCCTAGGCATTAACTCCGATGCAGACAAAATCCCATTCCACCCATATTTCTCTTATAAAGACCTACTTGGTTTCTTCGTTATAATCTCCTTCTTAGCCACATTAGCCCTATTCTTACCTAACTTACTAGGAGATGCCGAAAACTTTATCCCAGCAAACCCACTCGTTACCCCACCCCATATCAAACCCGAATGATACTTCTTATTCGCCTATGCAATCCTACGCTCAATTCCCAATAAACTAGGAGGAGTCCTAGCCCTCCTATTCTCCATCTTCATCCTAATACTAGTTCCTCTCCTCCATACTTCTAAACAACGAAGCACCATCTTCCGACCCATAACACAAATCTTCTTCTGACTTCTCGTGGCCAACTCAATTATTTTAACTTGAATTGGAGGTCAACCAGTAGAACAACCATTCATTATAGTAGGACAAATTGCTTCAATCTCCTACTTTTCCTTATTCCTCATCATCATACCATTCATTAGCTGATGAGAAAACAAAATCCTCAGCCTAAATTAGTTTTGGTAGCTTAACTAAAAAGCGTCGACCTTGTAAGTCGAAGACCGGGGGTGCAAACCCCTCCCAAAACATATCAGGGGAAGGAGGGTCAAACTCCTGCCCTTGGCTCCCAAAGCCAAGATTCTGCCTAAACTGCCCCCTGATAGCTATTATAGCATGCAAATGTCAAATTAAAAAAATTTGATTTTTGTACGCTAGAGTGACATATTAATGATATAGTCCACATACCTTAATATACCACATAATACCCTCATTCCATAATAGCTATAACAGATATTATACTAGTATATTACATATACTATGCTTAATACTCATTAATCGATATTCCACTATATTATTACATACTATGCTTAATCCACATTAATCTACTATCAGCTATTTCATTACATTAAATTATTTAACCCTCATTAATCTATAATCAGTAATTTCATAGCATAATATTTTTCACTTAACCCTACTTTACATGGTATTATTTAATGCCGTTGGTAAGAAACCCCCATTAACCTCTTGAATGAAAAAAATTGTACGGTTTGTGGTACATTACTGTTTTATCCCCTACTATTGATCAAACCTGACATTTGATTATGCTCGAACTTCATATAATCCTTGATCGCGTCAAGAATGCCAGTCCTCTAGTTCCCTTTAATGGCATATTTATCCTTGATCGTCTCAAGATTTATTTTCCGCCCTGATTTTTAAGTTCGGTATGAAGCAAATCGCTATTCCCCGGAAGGGCTCATCTGGTTCATTAAGGTAAACTTGAGCTATCCTCGACACTTTTCTTATCATATCTCATTACTTATCATTCAGGAGATTAGATTGTCAAACTCACCATTACTTAAAGGCATGGGAAATAGCAGGTCATGAAGGACCAGTTTGGTTTTTTTGATTAATGCGGCAAACGAGTAGAAAAAACATTGTGATTAACCCTCTCGGAAAGAAACCTCCTATAATAGTGTGTGTAAAATGCATTTCATTATTCTAACACATTCTTCACTTTATCTGGCATAACTATTCCTATTATTAGACTCACCCCGGGTTTGGAAAAAAAATCGAACCTTTTAAAAAAAAAAAGTTTTTTCGGTAAAAACCCCCCTCCCCCTTAATATACACGGTTGTCTCGAAAAACCCCTAAAACGAGGGCCGACGTATATTTTCTCCATAGAGTTGTTGTGATAATTTCTCTATATATAATGTAACAATGTGAT